ACCAACAAAGAAAAAAGTAATAATCTGAATAAGGAATTTTTAAATCGACTTGAAGTTCTAAACAAGGAATCTATTTCTCTGGATATACTCGAAACAAGGACTAGATTATGTAATGATGATACTAAAAAAGAATACGTGCCTAAAATGTATGATCCTTTGTTAAATGGACCATATCGAGGAACAATCAAAAAAGGGTTTTCACCCTTAATCATAAACAACCCTTCGTTAGCAAATTTTAAAGAAAGAGTTAGGCTAAATAGGATTCATACTCTCTTTCTTCCGAATACTGATTACCAAGAATTTGAACAAAAAGTGGATACGGTTGATAAAAAACCATTATCAACAGAAATTTACGAGTTCTTTACTTTAATCAATGAATTTGGTAACGAACCAAAATCGAGTTTCAATTTGAAAGACCTTTCTTTATTTTCAGACCAAGAACAGGGAAGAGCGAATTCAGAAAACAGAACGAAATTTGTAAAATTTGTATTCAATGCAATTGATCCTAATAGGACAAAATCTGGAAACAAAGCGATTGGAATAAAAGAAATCAGTAAAAAAAAACCTTGCTGGTCACATAAATTAATCACCGAATTGGACCAACAATTGGGTGAATTTAAAGATCGCGCATCAATGGATCATCAAATTCGTTTAAGAAAAACCAAACGTATAGTTATTTTGACTTCCAACAAGGATTCTGGGACCAAAGAGGAAGTGACTTTAATAAGCTATTCGCAACAATCAGATTTTCGGCGAGGTATAATTAAAGGCTCTATGCGGGCTCAAAGGCGCAAAACAGTTATTTGGAAACTATTTCAAGCAAATGCGCATTCCCCCCTTTTTCTCGACAGAATAACCCCCCCCTATCTTTTTTCTTTTGATATTTCTGGACTGATTAAACCAATTTTTCGAAATTGGACAGGTAAAGAGGGAGAATTTAAGATTCTAGAGTCTAGAAAAGAACAAACAAAAAGAGAAGAAAAAAAAGAGGCGAACCAAAGAAAGGAACAAGCACGGATAGCGCTAGCAGAAACCTGGGATAGCCTTCCTTTGGCGCAAATAATAAGAGGTTACATGTTAGTAACTCAATCAATTCTTCGAAAATATATTCTATTACCTTCATTGATAATAGGCAAAAATCTCGGGCGTATGTTATTCTTGCAACTTCCTGAATGGTCTGAAGATTTGCAGGAATGGAATAAAGAAATGCATATTAAATGTACTTATAATGGTGTTCAATTATCCGAAACAGAATTTCCAAAAAATTGGGCGAGGGAAGGGATTCAGATCAAAATTTTATTTCCTTTTTGTCTGAAACCTTGGCATATATCTAAACTGTACTCCTCCTGTGGAGAGCTAATGAAAAAGAAAAAACAAAAATCATATTTTTGTTTTTTAACAATTTGGGGAATGGAAGCTGAACTTCCCTTTGGTTCTTCCCGAAAGCGCCCTTCCTTTTTTGAGCCCATTTTTAAGGAACTCGAAAAAAAAATTGGAAAATTCAAAAAGAAATATTTTAGAACTCTAAAAGTTTTAAAAGGAAAAACAAAATTATTTCGAAGACTTTCAAAAGAAACAAAAAAATGGCTTATCAAAAGTATTCTATTTCTAAAAAAAATAATAAAAGAACTTTCAAAAATACATCCAATTGTATTATTTAGATTCAAAGAAATATCTGAATCGAATGAAACGAAAAAAGACAAAGATTCTCTAATTAGTAATCAGATAATTAACGAATCATTTAGTCAAATTGAATCTGGAAATTGGCCAAATTCTTCACTGATAGAAACTAAAATGAAGGATTTTACTGATAGAACAAGTACAATCAAAAATCAAATAGAAAGAATTACAAAAGAGAAAAAGAAAGTAACTCCAGAAATAGACATTAGTCCTAATAAAACAAATAATATTAAAAAATTCGAATCCCCAAAAAATATTTTCCAAATATTAAAAAGAAGAAATACTCGATTAATATGGAAATTCCATTATTTTAGAAAATTATTCATTCAAAGATTATACATCGATCTATTTTTATCTATCATTAATATTCCCAGAATTAATACACACCTCTTTCTTGAATCAACAAACAAATTGATTGATAAATACATTTCCAATAATGAAATAAATCAAGAAAAAATTAATAAAAAAAAAAAAATTCACTTTATTTCGACTATAAAAAATTCACATATTTTTTTTGATTTATCCTACTTGTCACAAGCATATGTATTTTACAAATTATCACAAACCCAAGTTATTAATTTGTCTAAATTGAGATCTGTTCTTCAATATAACAGAACGTCTTTTTTACTTAAGACTAAAATAAAGGACTATTTTAGAACACTAGGAATATTTCATTCTGACTTAAAACATAAGAAACTTCAGAGTTATAGAATCAATCAATGGAAAGCCTGGTTAAGATGGCATTATCAATACGATTTATCTCAGATTAAATGGTCTAGATTAATGCCAAAAAAATGTCGAACTAGGGTTAATCAAAGTTGTATGGCTCAAAATAGAAATTTAAACAAATGGAATTCATATGAAAAAGACCAATTAATTCATTACAAAAAAGAAAATGATTCTGAACTCTATTCATTATCAAACCAAAAAGATAATTTTAAAAAATGTTATAGATATGATCTTTTATCATATAAATCGATTAATTATGAAAATAAAAGTGACTCATTTATTTTAAGTAAGAACTTCGAAATTTCTTATAATTCCAACACGTCCAAACCCAACCTTTTTAATATGCCTGGCAATCTTCATATCAATAATTATCTAAGAAAAAGCAATATTCTAGATATAGAAAGAAATCGCGATAGAAAATCTTTTGATATCCATTTTTCTCTTAGACAAAAAGGCGATATTGAGGCCTGGGTTAAGATCGATACCAACAGTAATTCAAATACTAAAATTAGTATTAATAATTATCAAATAATTGAGAAAATTGATAAAAAAGTCCTTTTTTATCTTACAATTCATCAAAATCCAGAAAACACTCAAAAAAATGCGAAAAAAGTCTTTTTTGATTGGATGGGAATGAATGAAAAAATAGTTAATCGTCCCATATTGAATCTGGAATTTTGGTTCTTCCCAGAATTTGTACTACTTTATAATGTATATAAAATAAAACCATGGATTATACCAAGCAAATTACTTCTTTTAAATTTGAATACAACAGAAAATTTTAGTCAAAATAAAAACATCAATAAAAACCAAAAACAAAACTTTTTTCTACCATCAAATAAAAAAATAAAGAATCGAATTCAAGAAGCAAAAGAACTCGCAAGTCAAAGAGAGCGTGGATCAGATATCGAAAACAAAGGAAATCTGGGCCCTGTTTTCTCAAAACAGCAAAACGATCTTGAAAAAGCTTATCCGGAATCAGACACAAAGAAGGGTAAAAAGAAAAAACAATATAAAAGCAACACGAAAACAGAACTCGATTTGTTCTTGAAACGTTATTTGCTTTTTCAATTGAGATGGAACGATACTTTGAATCAAAAAATGATCGAGAATATCAAGGTATATTGTCTCCTGCTTCGACTGATAAATCCAACCAAAATTACTATATCGTCACTTCAAAGGAGAGAACTGAGTTTGGATATAATGCTGATTGATGCGAATTTAACTCTTACAGAATTGATGAAGAAGGGGGTATTGATTATCGAACCTATTCGGTTATCTGTAAAAAATAATGGACAATTTATTATGTATCAAACCATAGGTATTTCATTGGTTCATAAAAGTAAACACCAAACTAATCAAAGATACCGAGAACAAAGATATGTTGATAAAAATAATTTTTATGAATTCATTCTGCAACCGCAAACTCAAAGAATAAATACAGACAAAAATCATTTTGATTTGCTTGTTCCTGAAAATATTTTCTGGTCTAGACGTCGTAGAGAATTGAGAATTCGAAGTTTTTTTAATTCTTTGAATTGGAATGGCGTCGATAGAAATTCAGTATTTTGCAACGAAACCACTGTAAAAAACTGGAGTCAATTTTTGTATGAAAGGAAACCTCTTTATAATTATAAAGAGAAAAATGAATTAATTAAATTGAAGTTCTTTCTTTGGCCTAATTATCGATTAGAAGATTTAGCTTGTATGAATCGTTATTGGTTTGATACCACTAATGGTAGCCGTTTCAGTATCTTAAGGATACATATGTATCCACGATTGAAAATTAATTGATAGTACTATATACCCCGTCTCGTATAGAGTATCTGAAAGCAAACAAATGCACACATGCCTTGTCTTACATCTCAGTCGAATCTAATTCGAGTAGACGATACTAAATCAATAAGGTATCGATTCGATCTAGAAATGAATCAACAGAATCTTCTTCATTTTAGGATTTTAGGTTTAAATTATTCGCTTTTGTGAATGAAAAAAATGTACCTACCATCCTTTTGGATTCCTATCTGAAGCAAATTTTAAATTTGTTATTGGAATTGATAAAATTAGGGGTTCATAAAGAAATTAAGTCTATATACCACGTTCAAATTACTGGCATTATTATTACTGATCGATAAAATTTGATAAAATCCATATCTGTAAAATAAAGAAAGGGGAAATTCATTTATGGTAAAAAATTCTGTCATTTCAGTTATTTCTCAAGAAGAAAAGAGAGGATCTGTTGAATTTCAAGTATTCAATTTCACCAATAAGATACAGAGACTTACTTCACATTTAGAATTGCACAAAAAAGACTATTTATCTCAGAGAGGTTTGAAGAAAATTTTGGGAAAACGTCAACGACTGCTAGCTTATTTGGCAAAAAAAAATAGAGTACGTTATAAAGAATTAATTAATCAGTTGGACATTCGAGAGACAAAAACTCGTTAATTTGATTAATTTGAAGAGTCATTTCATTTTCACTTATATGTTTCGATTAAATCTTGATGAACTTCTTTTCACTTTCAGTAATTCATGGAAGAATGAATCGGTAAAAAACTTATGACTGCACCAACTACAAGAAAAGACCTCATGATAGTCAATATGGGGCCTCAGCACCCATCAATGCACGGTGTTCTTCGACTCATCGTTACTCTAGATGGTGAAGATGTTATCGACTGCGAACCAATATTGGGTTATTTACATAGAGGGATGGAGAAAATTGCGGAAAACCGAACAATTATCCAATATTTGCCTTATGTAACACGTTGGGATTATTTAGCTACTATGTTCACAGAAGCAATAACCATAAATGGACCCGAACAATTAGGCAATATTCAAGTACCTAAAAGGGCTAGCTATATCAGAGTCATTATGTTGGAGTTGAGTCGGATAGCTTCTCATTTGTTATGGCTCGGTCCTTTTATGGCGGATATTGGTGCGCAGACCCCTTTCTTCTATATTTTTCGAGAAAGAGAATTGATATATGACCTCTTCGAAGCTGCCACCGGTATGCGAATGATGCATAATTATTTTCGTATCGGAGGAGTAGCTGCCGATCTACCCTATGGCTGGATAGATAAATGTTTGGATTTTTGCGATTATTTTTTAACAGGGGTTGCTGAGTATCAAAAACTTATTACCCGGAATCCTATTTTTTTAGAACGAGTTGAAGGCGTAGGCATTATTGGGGGAGACGAGGCATTAAATTGGGGTTTATCGGGACCAATGCTACGAGCTTCCGGAATAGAATGGGATCTTCGTAAAGTTGATCATTATGAGTCTTACGACGAATTTGATTGGCAGGTTCAATGGCAACGCGAAGGGGATTCATTAGCTCGTTATTTAGTACGAATCGGTGAAATGACAGAATCCATAAAGATTATTCAACAGGCTCTGGAAGGAATTCCAGGAGGGCCTTACGAAAATTTAGAAATCCGACGTTTTGATAGATTAAAAGATCCTGAATGGAATGATTTTGAATATCGGTTTATTAGTAAAAAACCTTCTCCAACTTTTGAATTGTCGAAACAAGAACTTTATGTAAGAGTTGAAGCCCCAAAAGGAGAATTGGGAATTTTTCTCATAGGAGATCAGAGCGTTTTTCCTTGGAGATGGAAAATTCGCTCACCAGGTTTTATCAATTTGCAAATTCTTCCTCAGTTAGTTAAAAGAATGAAATTGGCTGATATTATGACAATACTAGGTAGCATAGATATTATTATGGGAGAAGTTGATCGTTGAAATGATAATTGATACAACAGAAATAGAGACTATCAATTCTTTTTCCAAATTGGAATCCTTAAAAGAAGTCTATGGGATCATATGGATGCTTGTTCCTATTTTGACTCTTGTATTAGGAATCACAATAGGTGTACTAGTAATTGTTTGGTTAGAAAGAGAAATATCTGCAGGAATACAACAACGTATCGGACCTGAATATGCTGGCCCTTTAGGAATTCTTCAAGCTTTAGCAGATGGGACAAAACTACTTTTGAAAGAGAACCTTATTCCATCTACAGGAGATACTCGTTTATTCAGTATCGGACCATCCATAGCAGTAATATCTATCTTTCTAAGTTATTCAGTAATTCCTTTTGGTGATCACCTTGTGCTAGCCGATCTTAGTATTGGTGTTTTTTTATGGATTGCCATTTCAAGTATTGCTCCCGTTGGACTTCTTATGTCGGGATATGGATCAAATAATAAATATTCCTTTTTAGGTGGTCTACGGGCAACTGCCCAATCAATTAGTTATGAAATACCATTAGCTCTATGTGTGTTATCAATATCTCTACGTGTGATTCGATGAGACCTAAAATTTCTCCAAATTCTTTTCTTTCTAAAAAGAAGGGTAAAAGGATTTGATTGAATATATATATTTTCATTTTTCTTCAGCATTTGAGTTGATGAACTAAACCAGATAGTTATATGAGTGAAAGAAAACGGCTTAGAAATTTGCAGTAAAAAGGTTGAGTCTCATTTCCTATGTACAAGAATCAAATGGTGAAAAAAGTAAACATAAGCAATAGAGATTGTTTACCCCAAGATTGGTGAATTGTCATGATAGCTTGAAGCGGGTTCAAAAGATCAACTGTATGGAATTTTTACTGTCTATTACCATAGATGGATTTCCACAACGGGAGGTTGAAAGCAAAAATGAGTGGATGGTTAGGAAGACCAAGATACACAAAGGATTAGTAATTGAGATTATGTAAGTTATCCAAGAGGATATTTATGTACATAAAAGGAATTCGAATTGGGGCTTTACGTTCGTAGAAATGATCAAGAAGTACTCCCCATGATTCTGATCCAGAGTATGTTCCTATCCACTGAGTAAGTAAATAACTATCAAGAACGAAGTAATCTTTTACTTTGGTTAAAGGCCCTTTTTCTGAGAAAGGAGAATAGGAATGAAATAAAATAAATCGAAATAGAAAGAAAAGAATCTAATTGCAAAAGCAAAAAGGAGGGATGTCTTTTTTTTCTTCCTTTTTTCTTTTTTTGTTTTTATTCTTTCTTTCCTATAATTCAATTTTGATTTCGATTTATAGAGATAAAATTTTTGTCATGATTCATGAACTAATGGACTCT